GATCCCATTGATAACGAGTGGGACCAAATAATTCAATCGGGGTAGTTGCCGAGCCATACCACATAGTTCCAGCAACTACAAAAGCTGCAAAAAAGACAGCAGCGATACTACTGGAAAGGACGGTTTCAATATTTCCCATACGTAATCCTTTGTATAGACGTTGGGGCGGACGGACACTAAGATGGAATAGACCCGCCAATATGCCCAAGGTTCCTGCTGCAATATGATGAGAGGCTATTCCTCCCGGAACAAAAGGATCAAAACCTTCCACACCCCATGCTGGATTTACAGCTTGTACTCTTCCCGTTAGTCCATAAGGATCGGATACCCATATTCCAGGACCATACAATCCTGTTACATGAAATGCGCCAAAACCAAAGCACGCCACTCCTGAGAGAAATAAATGAATTCCAAAGATCTTGGGCAAATCCAAAGAGGGTTTTCCTGTACGTTCATCACAAAATATTTCTAGATCCCAATACACCCAATGCCAGATAGCTGCCAAAAAGCACAAGCCAGAAAACACAATATGTGCACCAGCCACACCTTCATAACTCCAAATACCCGGATTCGTTATAGTCCCCCCCGTAATACTCCAACCACCCCATGAATTGATTATTCCTAAACGAGTCATGAAGGGTATAACGAACATACCCTGTCTCCACATTGGATCAAGAACAGGGTCAGAGGGATCAAAAACAGCTAATTCATATAGAGCCATCGAACCGGCCCAACCAGCAACCAGAGCTGTATGCATTATATGGACAGAAATCAAACGGCCGGGATCATTCAATACGACCGTATGAACACGATACCAAGGCAAACCCATGGAAATACCCCTTATATCAATCAAAAATAGACTCTATGTAACTTTATTGCACTTTAAAAAAACTATAGTATGGTCCTTACTTTTTTAGTGGATTATCTTGGGGAAAGGATTAATATTTGTTCTATATCTTTTAGTAAGAATGTCTTTGAATAATAATAGAATAATCTTGTTCGTAGGAACAAAAAGAAGCAGATTTATTCTACACCCGATAAGTACCAATACGCAATGGTAGGGCGTTGATAGCATTTTATATGAGTAACTGCATATATATTTGTTCATCATCCAAAGGCCCCACTTGTAAGAATTTTCCTTTATTGATTCTGTCTTCCTTTTTTATGAACTTCTTCAATCTATGGATAAAATATGATAAAAGACAAGATATTATTAAGACAATAAACCTATTTTTACGCTTTCACATCAAAGTGAGATATAATACTTAATTTTTCTTTCATTTAATGCCTATTGGTGTTCCAAAAGTACCTTTTCGAAGTCCTGGAGACGAAGATGCATCGTGGGTTGACGTATAGTGCGACTTGTCAGATATATTGGGTCATATGGTATTTCCCCGTTCTCTTTCCCGATCGAGATATCCTCCCTTTCGCCCAACAAAGATTGATTGAATTATCCAAAATTTGGAGCGTGAAATGCAATTAAGTACGATTAAATTAATTTTTTAAGGGGGTAGACAGATTAATATTAGCAATTAGAATAATTTATGGTTGGCTTGGTTCAAACAATAAAATGAATTATCCAGGCTCCGTTTAGAAAAAAACCAATAGGTAATATATCTATGATTTCTCCTTAATATCATATTCTATTTATATTATAGAATATTCGATTTATAATTTCTAATATAATAAATATAATTAAAGTTATCTAAAACTGTTAATAAATCGAGTAATATGATGAATGCATTGAATATTGAATATTTAATATTAGATTTGGCGGGAGATATGAAATAAAGTAAAAAAGAAAGAAGTCGTAGCAAAAAGACGTAGTATTGGGGCATTTGTCCTATATATGCAAATAAAAATCGGTCCGATCTTTACTCGGAGTAGAGCATAAACCTAAAAGAATTCAAGAAGACCATTCAGGAACAAGAAAATTACATCGTGATTTGGATTGGATTCCGATGAAACAATACATCAATGAGAAGTTAATCCGATAAGTTTATTTTTATTTATTTCTATTTATATATAGAGATTCTATTTACTATATTATATAATTATATATAAAAAGACCAAAACTCATATTTTTTTTTATGAAAGAAAAAGCCCCTTTGTTACAAGTTATACAGAGCTTGCGATGACAAAAGAAAAAAAACAAGAATCTACACATTGATTCTTGTTTTTTTCGCGATTTGTGTTGAACTGTATGCATCAAAAGATGCATGTACAGTTCCGAAGGGATACAATTTTATCTCAATCAACCGACTTTATCGAGAAAGATTACTTTTTTTAGGCCAAGAGGTTGATAGCGAGATCTCGAATCAACTTATTGGTCTTATGGTATATCTCAGTATAGAGGATGATACCAAGGATCTCTATTTGTTTATAAACTCTCCCGGCGGATGGGTAATACCTGGATTAGGTATTTATGATACTATGCAATTTGTGCAACCAGACGTACAAACAATATGCATGGGATTAGCCGCTTCAATGGGATCTTTTATTCTGGTCGGAGGAGAAATTACCAAACGTCTAGCATTCCCTCACGCTTGGCGCCAATGAGTTTTTTATTTGATTGGAGAGAAAAAAGAAGACTATGCCTTCGCGATATATGAAATATAAATATTAAGTAATAATAGCATGGCACTTCGAATTCGATACGAGAATCTTTTTTTTTTTTTCAAAATCGTTCCATTCCATTATGTATCGAAAGAGTAGTATGAGATAAAAGGTCTTTACCATTTTATCTGATATATCAGGAGACCCATTTCAGCGTCACAAACTTTTTTGTTTTTACACCGAAAAACTCTTAACAATAATATATATATTATTTTTATGAAAGAATACAAAAAAAAATCTCTTTTTTTTTTTCAAATATAAAAAAGATTAAGTAAAAAAAAAAGAAACTTTGGGATTGCTAAATAACAGACGAAATTAATATATATATAAAGCAACGGAACCATCATAGTATATTTTTAACTATTCCAAAAGAAAGGGTGGTTGTTGGATCATTCACCTATGTGAATATGATAGACCCTATAATTTATTTTCTATTTATTCGATGTAAGGTAGTTTATAGGTATAAAGGTAGTTTATAGGTATAAAAGTGAATTCCATTGTAGAGCCGTATGCAATGTGCAAAAGATGCCTGTACGGTTGTTCAATTCTATCTTTCTTTTTTCTTAATTTTCTTATTTTTCGCCTTTCATCATGCGAGATAGAATAATTATTTATTATGTTATATCATCAGGGTAATGATCCATCAACCTGCTAGTTCTTTTTATGAGGCACAGACGGGAGAATTTATCCTGGAAGCGGAAGAACTACTGAAGCTTCGCGAAACCATCACAAGGGTTTATGCACAAAGAACGGGCAAATCCTTATGGGTTATTTCCGAAGACATGGAAAGAGATGTTTTTATGTCAGCAACAGAAGCCCAAGCTCACGGACTTGTTGATCTTGTAGCGGTTGAATAAAAAATAAGAGGAATTTCGCGCAAATATACAATTTGAGATTTTATCTTCTTACCAGATTTAATACAATAGTCTATGAATCCATTAATATAAAAATGATTCATACTTATCCGGTTAGGATCGATCTAAACCAGCCCATTATGTATATGATTCAACATGCCAACTATTAAACAACTTATTAGAAACACAAGACAGCCAATCAAAAATGTCACGAAATCCCCCGCTCTTCGGGGATGTCCTCAGCGACGAGGAACATGTACTAGGGTGTATGTGCGACTCGTTCAGATCATGGACTAGGCCAAAAACAATGGATCCGGTATAAATGATCAGTACCAATGAATAGGATAGAATGAAGACCACCATTTACTATACGATACGAAAAATTAAATATAGATAAAAATCTAAAAAAGATCTATCATACCTTCTATTGTATTGTGGTATCAAATTAATTTATGGTTGCCATTGGTACAAATCCAATCACTTACACTTTTAATTTAAGATGAGAAAGAATTCCCCATTGATAGCAAATGGTATTCATTAAGCAGGGAAATCCTATTTTATTTAAAAGCAGAAAGATTATGCCCTTACCCTTTACCCTTCACTTTTGCAAGAACGGACTAACAGGGTCAGCTACTCAGCTAATCTTCATAATTAAATACCGTTACTGTATAAGTGGTCTCGTTGTGAAAGACCTATTACTGGATAATTATGGGTAGAGCCAAAGAGTGTGAACTGTACAAGTTAACAATAGCATTAATTAAATGAGGCTCCGGTGTATAGAGAGGACCTCACCGTTTAAGAAGTAACCATAGAAACGATGGAACCCACTATACCTATATTCTATTTACTACTTTTTTATTTACTATGTTTTTTTGATACCTAGTATCAATACAATTTCTTATTTTGAGGCGAGAAGCCTAGAAAAAAAGAAAAAATCGTGGTCGGGAAGGTTAGAGTAGCAAAAGCCATTGGAATTCTTATTTTATACATTGGAAGAATCCGTTTTGTTATTAATAGACTAGGAAAGGGAAAGGAAATAACTGAAAGAAAAGAAATCAATTAGTTATTCATCAAAGTTTCATTTATTCAATGACTAGAATTAAACGAGGATATATAGCTCGAAGACGTCGAACCAAAATTCGTTTATTTGCATCAAGCTTTCGAGGGGCTCGTTCAAGATTGACTCGAACTATTACTCAACAGAAAATAAGAGCTTTGGTTTCGGCTCATCAGGATAGAGGTAGGCAGAAGAGAGATTTTCGTCGTTTGTGGATCACTCGAATAAACGCAGTAATTCGAGCCAATAAACTATACTATAGTTATAGTAAATTAATACACCATCTGTACAAGAGGCAGTTGCTTCTTAATCGTAAAATACTTGCACAAATAGCTATATTAAATAGGAATTGTCTTTATATGATTTCCAATGAGATCTTAAAATAAGATTAAGGAGATTGAAAGAAATCAAATCCAGTGAAATGTTTTAAATGGAGTTCCCTGGCAAATGAACTTGGGAAAGTAGAGTAGAAATTAGTATGATAAAATAGGATATAATATGATAAAGTCATCGCAATGAACAAACACGTTCAATCAAAAAAGGATTTATTCTTCTTCCCCAATTCCTTTTTTTCTTACGACACAACAATAAAATTGGAATCTTCAGATTTTTTGAACAAACTGTCAATTTGCATTTGAATTCGGATTGGAATCTTATTTTGATTCAATTGAAGAAGAGCAAGCTTATTTATTTTTAATTCTAAGACCAGTAGTTCTAGGAGTCGACTCGCTTCTTTCCAACTCTTTCTCATTATTAAGAAAGGGTAACAAAGATAAAATACGAGCTTGTTTTATAGCAATAGTAATTAATCGTTGTTGTTTTAAGGTCAATCTATTCACCCGTCTAGATAATATCTTTCCTTGTTCACTAATAAATCGACTAATTAAACTCATGTTTCTATAATCAATTCGATCCCCCGATTGTATCGGGGGCAAACGCCTACGAAAAGATCGCTTAGATTTAAGAAAGAGTCGCTTGGATTTATCCATGTTTTTTTTATTCCTTGTCTCGAAGATCCTAATGCTATTTTGATCGAATCAAAAATGATTTCGAATTTAAAAATAGAATTGCTTTGTTTTGTTTATATTTAAATAAATATATGATCTGTTATATATAATATGTCGTTTTTCGTCTTCCTTGGAATGGAAGGCGGACACTCAAGCGATCGATTCGATCTATTTCTTTATCTCCCCGTGAATCGTATGTTTGTAACAAGAGGGACAGAATTTTCTCAATTCCAATCGACTAGGCGTATTATGTCGATTTTTTTGAGTAATATATCGGGAAATGCCCATTGATTCCTTATTAACACGGTTTCGAACACAACTGGTACATTCCAAAATAATCGTTATTCGGGCATCTTTACTCTTGGCCATGAACCTCCTTTTGATTTTTGATTGACTCAACTCTTCTATCTTTCTATTTTCCGATCCGAAGCGAAGAAGAAGAAAGGAAGGAAAAAAATAGAAGTTGCTAACTTGAAATACAATTATGAAAGATTTCGTTGCAATCTATCAATATAGTAATAATAAGTAATATAATGATTTCTAACTATATATTTATAATTTATAATCGCTGTACAGTATTTAAATTTTCTTTTTCATTGAATTTTCTTGTATGATATTGTTGCCATGCCACAACTATTCCATTTTCTTTCTCACTCTATTATTAATTAATTTCATTTTGGACCTGGAAACCCGAGTTCTTAGTTTAACTAGGGTGAACCCGCTTTTATTCTTTTTATTTTCGAATTTATTTTAATTATAAAAAAAAAGAAGAAAAGAAGAGTAAGGGGGGATTAGTCACAGATATTTGATTGTATCTCTAATCTTCTTCACCCCTTCCTATCTCAATTACTATAATGAAAAAAAAGGGAATATCAACGCATCTGGAAATAAACGATTGATCTCTATCAATAAACCTGCTAAAGACCCAAACCATAGAGTACTTACTACCGGTGCCACGGAAAGGTATGTTTTTAGATTTCGCATTTAAAATCCTCCTTCTTTGTTATTTATTATTGTAATCTTATTACAATTTGTAATACATAATGCTATTACATATATGACCAGATGTGTATATGTAGTTAATGACTGACACTTGGATTTGTACGCAGAATCCCTAATGCAAATTAAAATGTATAACTTGAAATGTACAACGATTAAGTACAGTAGATATTCCTTTTCTTAAAAGAAAAAAAGAAATACGTCCCTTTCTGTCTGAGAATTCCCGAAAAATATTCATTTTTTTACGGCGAGTTTCATATTTCTTTAGTACGTATATAATATAAGTCTATTATTATATGTTATATGATATGAGATTAAAAAAAGAATAAGAAATGACAAGATAATTGGGTATAGCACTGAAAGAAATAAAGATGTGGAAAACAAGACAGGGATTCTCTACAATACTACTGTAGGCCAATTCAAAGGGATGTAGCGCAGCTCGGTAGCGCGTTTGTTTTGGGTACAAAATGTCACGGGTTCAAATCCTGTCATCCCTACCTATTACTTATCTTATGAACAGTAACGAGGGGTCATTGAGATTGATTAAAATTGGCTATACAAAATCAATCTTTAATTTTCTTATTTACGATAGTATATATATCCAAGACGAGTTAGGTCACAAAATATTTTTGTGATAATAAAGCGCTCTTAGTTCAGTTCGGTAGAACGTGGGTCTCCAAAACCCGATGTCGTAGGTTCAAATCCTACAGAGCGTGATTAGATTCTTGTTATTTGTTAGGTCGAAAATAAGACTGAAATAATTGAACAGCAATCTGAATTTGACCTCCTGTAGATTAAAGAAAGTAGGAGGTCAATCAAAAAAAAAGGAGATATTAATTACTCAAAGGTCCAATTGATCACCACGTCTATATTGTAAATATGCAGTTACGAATAATCCAGCCAAAGTAATAGGAATTAGACCTAAGACGATTCCAAATAGAAAAACTTCAATCATTTCAATTTCTTT